TCTAATACATACATATAGTAAGTTATCTATAGAGGTATGACTTTCCGCTTCTCCAAGTTGCCAGTTCAGCCGTTAGGCCATTGACCAAAATTCCTCACTGCTGTACTTATATGCATTGGGCTTTTTTCAGACCCAATGTGGTCGATCATCCTTCCAGATTCGACTACGGGATTTGTCGGCTAGTTAAGTCATCACCTTAACTACTACCTGTCCCGATGATAATTATCGTCCTCTTAAAGCAAGGTTTTCACCTCTTTATTATTATGAAGTATCTAGCTTCTCTTTAAGGTCGGCAAAAAATATCTAATACTCACCTGTACACCACTTTTTAATAATTTGTATTAAAACGTACGATTAGCATGTGTCAAGCACTTGGACAGTGTTCAATCAGAGCCATCACCAAACTCAAATATATCACTACAAGATCTACATCTTAAAAAAATTAGAAGGGGATAAATATAAATTATTTATTGTTTAAATTACTTAAATTAATGTTTCTATTTACATGTTTGTTTGTTCGCTTTTTTCTATATGAATAGGTAACTATTCTGTTCTAATTTCTACTACTATAACATAAATTTTTAATATTTTGCTAAACGAATCTAGCATTACTATTCCCTATAGGTACTTATTTTCATGCTTTCTAAACGTAATACACAAAACTAAATATATACTGTTCATATAATTTTCCATAATTTATCCACCTTCTAATACTAGCACGTATGCGTGTACGTAACATTAACACAATATATTAATGTAAATCTAATCCATCTTTTATATATGAAGAAGATAAAACTACAAATACTTGAGCTTGAATAAATGCTATTGCTAATTCTAATCCTGAGAATGCTATAATAAATAATAAAGGTATTAATCCTAAAACAAAGAAGATTAATCCTGAGTTCATTATATTATATACAAAACCACTTAAAATACTTAATAACATGTGACCTGCTGTTATGTTAGCAGCTAATCTTAGTCCTAGAGATACATTTCTAGCTAAATAAGATATAAATTCAATTATTACTAATAAAGGTAATAAAGGTAAAGGACAACCAGCTGGTACTAATAATGAGAAGAATTTTAAACCATGTTTTTGGAATCCTAAGATAGTTGCACCTAAAACTATTGTGAAACTAAGAGCAAATGTTAAAGCAAAATGTCCTGTAGATGCAAAACTATATGGTACCATTCCTATTAAATTATTTATTAAAATAAATATAAATAAAGTATACATGAATGGGAAATAGATTTGACCATTTCTAGGGTTTATTTGATTTGTTACTATATTATGTATTGTTACATATAATGATTCTTGAGCTATAGATCAGTTATTACTAACTAATTTATTATAATTTGTTGATAATAATCCAGATATTAAGATTACTAAAGTACTTAATACTAGATAAAATCCTATGTTTGTTAAAGAAAAGTGGAAATTTCCTCCCCCTAATATTTCTAAATTTAAAATATCTCTTATTTCAAATTGATCTAATGGGCTATTTATGTTGTTATTTAAAAAGTTTGTCATTTTTATTATATTTTTACTATCGGGCTTTATAAAACAAATTTACATGTTTTTAATAAGTTCACTGAAAAGTGAAACAGTCTAGTCTATAACTAAAACTTTAAACTGTATTTTTTTTTATCGGGCTTTATAAAACAATTTTCATTTAATATTTTTCATTAAGATTATTTAGTCGCTTACGCATGCATATAGCATTAAATTTTATTTATAAAAACTCTAGATACAAATAAACGTACTATTCTAGGTAATATAAATTTAGATAAAACGTATAATATTATAACTATTAATCCAAATGAGAAAATAATTTCATTCATATAATAAAAAGGAACTAATTGAGGCATTATTTATAGAATATATTGATTAAATACAAGAAAATACGTAATTTTTATTTAAGGGGCTAAAGGTACATTGTTATTATTATTCACTTTCATTTAATAATCAGTGAACAAATTTATCAATATTAACTGATTCTATTACAATAGGCATAGAACTATGTAATATACCACAGATTTCGGAACATTGTCCATAGAAAACTCCTTCTCTGTTTATGAACACAGAAACTTGATTTAATCTACCAGGGTAAGCATCACATTTTATACCTAAAGAAGGACAAGCGAATGAATGAATTACATCACCTGATGTAATAACAAATCTAATGTGTGTTAACTCTGGAACGATAACTCTGTTATCTACTTCTAATAATCTTAATCCTCCTTCTTCTAAGTCTGAGTCAGGTACGATATAAGAATCGAATTCTATAAACTCTTCATCTGAGTTTATGAAATCTGGATATTGGTAACTTCAATATCATTGGTGTCCTTCTGCTAATATAGACATAGAAGGATCATTAACTTCATCCATTAAATATAAAAGTTTAAAAGATGGGAAAGCTATTAATATTAATATTATTGCTGGAGTAATAGTTCATATTAATTCTATTAAAGTTCCATGGTTTAAATATTTATGTGATATAGAAGCTTTAGTGTTTACAAAGTTTTTCACAATTGAGAACATAATTCATCCTACACTGAATAAAATTAAAACTAAATAGAACATAATATTATCATGTAATTCTACTAATCCTTCCATTTGAGGAGTAGCACTATCTTGGAAATATACACCTCAAGGCATAGGTGCATCTAAGTTAATCACTGATGTAAATGTGATAAATAAATTTTTCATTGTTTGTTTTATTATAAAGTATGAATCTTTTTTATTAAGATCTTTCTATTTAAAATTAAGTTTGTGTGTAACTTAAGATGGATAATTATTGACTTATTTTATTAAGCAGCATAAATAAGACTGTTCATTGAATAATCTAATAAGTTTAATATGAAACTAGGATAAATACCTAATATCACTGTAAATAATACTAATATGATTAATAATGTGAATTCTCTTTTATTTACGTCAAATAGCCCAATATGTATTATTTTACTAAATGAACCTCCAAAAGATATTCTATTAAACATATAAATAGTATAAGCAGCTGAAAATACTATAGATGAACAAGCAAAAATACCTAATATAGGTAATCTTTCTATAATTCCATATAAAGACATAAATTCCCCTATGAAATTTAAAGTTAGTGGTGCTGCACAATTACCTAAGGCTAATATAAAGAATAATATAGCAAATATAGGCATCAATTGAGCTACACCTCTATAATAGTATAATAATCTAGTACTTGTTCTATCATATAATATACCTCCTGCACATATAAATAAACCACTAGACACAAATCCGTGAGCTAATCCTAATATTATACTTCCTTCTAATCCTTGAATTGTGTTACTAAATGCTCCTATTAAATATACAGATGCGTGACAAACAGAACTATAAGCTATTAATTCTTTAACATCTGTTGTTCTGATAGTACTGATACTAGCATAAATTATTGTTATTACAGCAATAGTATAAATTATAAAAGTATAATCTAAAGATGCTTTAGGTAATATAGGTAAAATTAATCTAAATATACCATATAAACTTAGTTTTAAAACTATACCAGCTAACACAATACTTCCCCCTAATGGAGATTCAACGTGAGCTTTTAATAATCAATTATTTAAGAAAATAGTAGGAGTTTTTACAGCAAAAGCTATAAATATACCTATAAATAAGAAAATTTGTGTTTTATATTCAAAATTTAATTGGAATAATGTATCAAAATCTGTACTACCCATAATAGAAGATGTACTTAAAATTGATAATAATAAAAATAAAGAACCTCACAACGTATATAAGAATAAATAATAACTAGCATTTACTTTATTATCTGACCCAAATATCCCTATTAATAAAAATAAAGGAGGTAAAATACTTTCAAAAAAAATATAGAATAATAAAATATCTGATGCCATGAAAACTATTAATAATAGTGTTTCTAATAATAACATTATAATTAAATAAGATTTTACATTTTCTTTTATAGAATTTCAATTCGATAATAATGCGATAGGCATTATAATTGTAGTTAATAATACAAAATAAATAGAAATACCATCTAAACTTAAGTATACATTATAGTGTTGAATATTATAATGTTCTTGTACAAATTGTAATTGGTTAGTACTATGATGAAACAATCCTAATATAAATAAAGAAAGTACTAAAGTTAATACACTAGTAAATAAAGCTATATACTTTACTGTTAAATCTTTTTTGTAGGAATTAGCACTTGAAACTAATATAGTACCTACTATAGGTAAAAATATTAATCCAGATAAATACATTCTGAAATAACATTTTTATACAAGAAAGGCCTTTGTAATATTTCAGGTAATAAGATGAACACATATCGTTATGGAGTAGATAGTAAAAGGATAATAAGGTATTAAATTTATTTTTTAAGTTTACCTTATCCCAGAGTCGAACTAAGATCTGAATATTAGAAGTATTCGGCTCTACCATTGAGCTAATAAGGCTATACTTTATATTATTTCCACTTAAAGATCTTCTAAGATTTATGTTGTTTTCTGGCATATTTCACCATATAACTTTAGTTCGCTTAATTTTGTTTACCCTGAATTGAACTTTAATAGCTATATTTACCTAGTCAGCTAAACTTAAATAAGTATATTGAACTTTACCTTACCCTAGAGTCGAACTAAGGTCTGAATATTAAAACAATTCAGCTCTGCCGTTGAGCTAATAAGGTTATGCAAAATAAGAATTTATTTTTTTTATTTCTATTTATTGCATATGTATTTATATAACATATAAGAAAGTACCTAAAGAATATAATAAACAAGGTACTAATACTATAAATCCAAATAAAAGAGGCAATAATACTGTTCAACAGAAAGACATTAATTGATCAAATCTTATTCTAGGGAAAGAAGCTCTTACTCATATGAAAATAAATACCATAATAGAAGTCTTAACTCCTAAAACTAAACTAAATAATAAACCATTCAATGAAGGAAGGTCTAACATAGTTTCTCTAATAACACTATAATCATATAAAGTATTACTCATTGAATAATAATTATATAATAAGTAAGGGTAATCTATTTGTATTAGATATCCCCCGAAGAATAATATACTAGTGAATATACACATTAATACAATACTAGCATATTCAGCTAAGAAGAAGAAAACAAATATAACTGCAGCGTGTTCTGTCATGAATCCACTAACAAGCTCCGATTCGGCCTCAGCTAAATCAAAGGGAGCTCTATTTGTTTCAGCTACTATACCTATGAAAAACATAATTAAAATACATAAAAATGGTAAAGCTAATCATACTATTTTTTGGAATTGTACATTATTATTTAAATTTAAAGTACTAGTAATAAATATTATTATTAATAATATAGAACTCAGCACTAATTCATAGCTAATTAATTGAGCAGTACTACGAATTGACCCTAAAAAAGCATATTTACTATTAGCACTTCATCCGGCTAATAATATACCATAAGTACCTAATGATGATACAGCTAACATATATAATATACCTAGGTCTAAATCACTTAATGATAAAGCAGGTCCAAAAGGTATTACAGCAAAACCTAATAAAGCAAAAACTAATGTAACAATCGGTCCTAAGAAGAACAATATAATATTAGCTTGTGTAGGTGCTACATATTCTTTAATAATTAATTTTAAAGCATCAGCAAATGCTTGTAATAGTCCATAATAACCTACAGCATTTGGCCCTAATCTTCTTTGCATACTTGCCATGGTTTTTCTTTCGGCTACAGTTACAAAAGCTACTGTTAATAAAGCAGGTAGCATTAATACAACATTTTCTAATAATGATATAAAGGTTTGGAATGACATTTTTTTTTTATTTATTTACTTTGATTTTTAATATTAATTTAGCATAGTGATATTAACTAAGTCTTACTTAATGTTTATATGACTTATTAAGTTTTTGAAATTCAATTACCTTAAAAAGGGTTTTGATTTAAATTCTGATGATTCTAACTTATTTTACATATTATTAAGTTTAATAGTAATTCTAAGTTCTATCTTGTTAGAGGTAAACCTGACCATATCTTAGTTATTCAAGAATTAAATAATCTAACTATTGAAAAAAGTAAGTATTCTATGTCTGGTATTTTAATATCTAAAATAATAGATAATATTGTAGATAAGAATACAATATTTAGAACTAAAGGATCTGAAGTTAATTTAATTAAAAATACTGAAGTGATTTAAATCTACTAAGAGCAGTAAAATAGTATTGGTAATAAATAAAATTTAATTTATGAAGGGGGGTTTATAAACATATACACACTATATTTATAGTGATATATGTAACGTTTACTTAGAATTCTTATCAGCGCAAGAAGCAAGGCAAAAATTACCTAGGCTCCATTATTATGGGTAATTTCCACCATCTCATTTTAGAATTGAACTAAAATAAAAATACCTTTAAAAAGTACTTTGCTCTACCATTAAGCTAATAAGACTATGCTTTATTAATTAAAAACTTTTAACTAAAGTTCTCGGGTTTAAAAAATAACATAAATATTTATATTATTTAAATAGATTATAATTAAATACTACTTTGTTTAGGTAAACTAACAAATGCGTGAGGTTTAGGTGGACTTGATAATCCTCATTCTAAACTACTATAACATCTGTTTAAGTTACTTTGTAAAATATCAGTATAGAACCCAGGTGTCATTCAAGGGTTTCTTTCAGCAACTTTACCTTCTATTAATTGTGAATATACTATATATAAGAATAATCATGCAGCTATTACACTTATAATAGATCCAACACTACTAATTAAGTTTCATCCTGCAAATGCATCAGGGTAATCACTAATTCTTCTAGGCATTCCTTGTAAACCTAAGAAATGTTGTGGGAAGAATGTTACATTAACTCCTATGAATAATAATCAGAATTGTACTTTAGCCATAGTTAAGTTATAGCTTAAACCTAAGATTTTAGGTACTCAGAAGTATCATCCAGCAAACATAGCGAAAACAGCTCCCATACTTAAAACGTAATGGAAGTGAGCAACTACATAGTAAGTATCATGGAAAGCGATATCAAGTGATGCGTTAGCTAACACTACTCCTGATAATCCTCCAATTGTAAACATGAATACGAAACCTAATGAGAATAACATAGATGGTGTTAATTTAATAGATCCTCCGTAACATGTAGCTAATCAAGAGAATATTTTAATTCCTGTTGGCACAGCGATTATTAATGTAGCAGCTGTAAAGTAAGCTCTTGTATCTACATCTAACCCTACTGTATACATATGATGACTTCAAACTATAAATCCTAATATACCTATAGACATCATAGCATAAACCATTCCTATATAACCAAATATAGGTTTATTTGAGTTAGCTGATATTGTTGTACTTATTATACCAAAGGCTGGTACAATTAATATATAAACTTCAGGATGCCCGAAGAATCAGAACAAATGTTGGAATAAGATTGGATCTCCTCCACCTGCCACTTCAAAGAATGAAGTGTTAAAGTTTCTATCTGTCAATATCATAGTAATACCTCCTGCTAATACAGGTAAAGATAATAATAATAATATAGCAGTAATTATTACTGCTCATCCAAATAAAGTTAATTTATGTAATCTTATACCTGGTGTTCTCATATTTACTATAGTAGTAATAAAGTTTATAGCTCCTAATAAACTACTTACCCCTGATAAGTGTAATGCAAATATAGCTAAATCTACACTAGGTCCACTATGACTTTGTAACCCTGATAATGGTGGGTATAAAGTTCATCCTGTTCCTACTCCTCCTTCTATACATGCTGAAAGAATTAATAGTAATAAAGAAGGTGGTAATAATCAGAAACTAATATTATTTAATCTAGGGAAGGCCATATCAGGTCCACCTACCATTAAAGGCATTAAGAAATTTCCAAATCCTCCAATTAATGCAGGCATAACCATAAAGAATATCATTAATATAGCGTGAGCTGTAATAATACTGTTATATAATTGGTTATTACTTATAAATTGTACTCCTGGACCACTAAGTTCTAATCTAATTAAAACTGAAAAGGCTGTTCCTAATAATCCTGAGAATAAAGCAAACATTAAGTATAATGTACCTATATCTTTAGCATTTGTAGAGAAAAATCATCTCTCTAATCCCATTGAAAGGTTAGATCTTAAATTTTGGTTGTTCTGGGAGAGATCTTCTTCGCTCACTTTAATGAGCGAATGAGGATAGACACTCCATGGAAGTGATACTTATATACCGTATATATAGATATCATTCATAGTTAAAAACATTTTTATAACGCAGTAGTATCTTTTGGTGTATATTTCTTATTTTGTTAGATTGGCCTATTTTATCCATACTTCCAATTAAAGGTTGAGCTATGAGTCCATTTATTTGATGTATCAACTTAAACTTTACTATTTTATAAAAATAACCGGAAAACAAAAAAAACTATGGAGGAATCGAACCTCTCCCTGACGATTTGCAATCGTAGTGTAAAAGCCATTTACAACATAATTTTTACAAAGTTATTTTTGTAAATTATACACGATAATCTGGTCTGTTGTTACCTATATGTAAATCTATACTAGTATTTTCTATTATAGATACTACAGGTAATAATACTGTAAAGTAAGCAAAGTAGAATACAGTACTTATTTGCCCTAACTCGATAAAAGGACTTTCAACGTGTTTAGCTCCTAATTGCATTAATATTAAGAAATTCACTACAAATACGTAGAATACAGCTTTACTTAATGGTCTGAATTGGAATCCTTTTGTTTTACCTAAATCTGTTATAGGTAAAACTAATATAACAACTAAAGCAGCAAACATAGCTATAACTCCTAATAATTTATTAGGTATAGATCTTAATATAGCATAGAATGGTAATAAATATCATTCAGGTACTATAGCAGGCGGTGTTTGCATAGGATTAGCAGGAATATAGTTATCACTATCTCCTAAAACATTAGGCATAAAGAATACAAACATACCCAATACAAATATAAAGATAAATATAGTTATTAAATCTTTAAATAAGTAGTAAGGAGCAAAAGGTATTCTATCATAATAACCTGGTACACCTAAAGGGTTACTTGCACCAGCTGTTTCGTGTATGGCTATTAAATGAGCTAATACTAAAGCAGCTAATACAAAAGGTAATAAGTAATGTAATGCAAAGAATCTATTTAATGTAGCATTGTTAACAGAGAAACCACCTCAAATAAACTCAACTACGTCTTGTCCTATTCATGGAATAGCACTTATTAAATTAGTAATAACAGTTGCACCTCATAAACTCATTTGACCGTATGGTAATACATAACCCAGGAAAGCAGTACCTATCATTAATATTAATATTACTGCACCTATAGTTCATGCTAATGTTCTTGGTGCTCTATATGATCCATAGTATAATCCTCTTCCTATATGTAAGTATACTAAGAAGAAAAATGCAGAAGCAGTATTACTATGTAAATAACGGATTAATCACCCGTTTTCAACATCACGCATAATGTGTTCTATAGAATTGAAAGCTTCTAAAACATTAGGGTTATAATGCATAGCTAATGTTACACCTGTAACTATTTGTATACCTAAACATACACCTAATAATGAACCAAAGTTTCACATATAGTTAATATTAGTAGGTTGTGAATGATCTATTAAGTATGAATTAAGAAGTCTTAATAAAGGATGGCTTTTTAGAATTCTCATTTTTTTTTTATTTTATTTTATTTTATTTTGTGTGGTAAATACTTAAATTTGTAGCAGTATTTTTATTAATAAACACTTCATCGGAGTGTGTAGGTGCAACTTGCAAGTTTCATAATTTTCAGTTATGCTAAAGTACAATAAATAGGGTTATACCTTAAATTATATTGTCATATCCACTTAAGGGTCTTACAGACATCTAATTCAAATAAAAATATTTAACTTAAAATATTTACCTTATCCCAGAGTCGAACTAAGATCTGAATATTAGAAGTATTCGGCTCTACCATTGAGCTAATAAGGCTATGCTATAATATTATTTTATTTAGCAACGAGGAATTCTAGATCCTGTTACTCTATTCACAAATCTATGTATATCTCCTGCCATATGCAAATCATAGTGCCGGCTAGCAAACCCTCTTCGTATCCGTAGTTCTGACCATAGCCCAGAAGCAATTATTTTGTATATTATTCATTTAATATATCTAAAAATAAGCACTAGTTAACATAGAATTGAATCAAAAATACTTGACATTTTATTATAATGATATTTTTTTAGGGGGTGTGATCACATCCTCCCTAGAATGACTTTTTTATAGAATCAAGTGAGCTAACAACACCGGCTGTTACAATACAAAGAACTAAACCTGAAAATCCAGAAGTTAATGAAAATATAATTGTAAAGAAAACAAATGATGCTAGTATTAAAGTAGCATAGCTAGTAACTAGTCCATTATTTAATATAGTCATTTGTACACTAACGTTAACTAAAGCACGATTTAAACCATAAGGACCAATTCATTCTATACTACCTTTATCTAAAACTTTAGTAGTTTGTCCTCCAAGTAATAATACTTTATTAACAATAAAGTTATTATAAAAGAATTCAATTAAAAATTTTTGATTAAAGAATCCAAAAATAAAGTAACCTAATTTAGATAATTTAAAATTAGAAACAGAACTAGCTAAGTATTCAGGGAATACTAAACCAATAACTGAAAACGCTAAAGTGAAAATAAACGGTATTAGTTTAAATATAGTTGGAACTCCAAATTCTGTATCAATTAATATTTCATGAACAGGGTGTATGAAAATACTATTATCTGTAAAGAATCCTGAACCTAATCCTATAAATATATCTTTAGTAATAAACCCAAAATAAATAGAGAATATAGCTAACACAACTAAAGGTAAACTTATAAAAATATCACTTTCATGTGCATTTCTATAATAATTTACAGGTCCATTAGGGTTAGTTAAAAAAGTTAAGTATAAAACTTTTACAGAATATAAAGTAGTAAATATAGCACCTATTACTGCTATAACGTATACATTGATACTACTAAAATTATATTGCCCAAAGGCCGATTCTAATATAAAATCTTTACTATAGAATCCTGTCATAAAAGGGAAGGCTACTAAACTAAGACTAGCTATAAGTATTACAGTATAAGTTAAAGGTAAGAATGCTCTTAATCCTCCATATTTACGTAAATCTTGGTTATCTACTACAGCATGAATAACTGCACCAGCACCTAAGAATAATAATCCTTTATAGAAAGCGTGATTAATTAAATGAAAAATAGCTACATTATATGAAGATAAACCTATAGCTATAACCATCATTCCTAATTGAGACATAGTAGAATAAGCTATAATTTTTTTTATATCTTGTTGGAATAGTCCAATTAATGAACTAAACACTGTAGTTATAGCTCCTAATCATAAACAAATTAATAATACAGTTGAATTATATTCGATTAAAGGAGATGAACGTATTAATAAATATACACCCGCCGTTACCATAGTAGCAGCGTGTATTAAAGCAGATACCGGGGCGGAGGGGGGGGGGGGGGGGGGATGGGAAGAGGGCGGTGGGGGGAAAAAGGAGAGTCTCGGGGGTTATAGCCCCCTAAAAAAAAAAAAAATAAAAAATAAAGTTAAATTATATTCAATAAAAGGAGATAAACTTATAAAAAAATATCCCCCCGCCGTTACCATAGTAGCAGCGTGTATTAAAGCAGATACCGGAGTAGGACCTTCCATGGCCATAGGTAATCAAATATGTAAACCTACTTGAGAACTTTTAGCCATAGCACCTATTAATAGACATACACCTATAATAGTAACAATGTCTTCATTTAGGTAAGGTGCTAATGAGAATACTGTATTATAATCTAAGTTACCTAAAGATCATAAAAGTACAAACATTCCCATTGTTAAGAAAGCATCACCAACTCTATTTGTTAAGAAAGCAGCTAAAGAACTTTGATTAGCCGCTATTCTAGTGTATCAGAAACTAACTAATAGATATGAACATACTCCAACACCTTCTCATCCCACAAACATTAATAGATAGTTATTTCCAGTTACTAGTATAATCATCATAAAAGTGAATAAACTTAAATAACTGAAAAATCTTTGATTATGAGGATCATGGCTCATATAACCTATAGAATAAAAGTGAACTAATGTACTTATTATTAATACAGGTATAAGCATTGAAACTGTTAAGCTATCAAATTGGAAATTTCATCCTATGTTAAATGTTTCACTATCTAATCATTTAAATAAATTGATAGAAACAGGATTATTATTAAATCCTACTTCACAAAAAGCTATTATAGCTAAAATAGTAGTTGTAAATATACTTAGACAACCTAAGATACGACTACCTGTTACACCGACTTTTCTACCAAAAAAACCGGACACTATAGATCCTAATAATGGTAATATTATTATAGTTAAATACATTATTTATATTCTATTGCAATACTTCCTCTTAATCTATAAAAAGCAACCAAAATGGCTAAACCTATAGCAGATTCTGCTCCTGCAACAACTATTATATATATTGCGTATGTTTGTCCTATAATATCGTCTAAATTAATAGAACTTACTAAAATTAAAAAAGTAATAGATAACAACATTATTTCGATTGAAATAAGCATTAATATTATATTTTTTCTATTAAATACGAATCCTAAGACTCCTATTAAAAAAAGTACTAAAGTTAAACTCATGTTTTGTATGTATATATGTTATGACAAATTGTTCGATAGTGTAATTACACTCAGGGTATCATAGATTCGAACTATGAAAAAGACATCCGTAGTATCTCATTTTACCATTAAATTAATACCCTTATGCTTTAAGTAAACATTACATATAGTAACATAAGCTCATATCTATTCGTTATATACATTATTAAATAACATATAATAATAATAAAGCCATCATTAAGGCGAATAAAGCAGTAGCTTCAGAGAAGGCGAAACCTAAAATAGAGTAAGAGAATAATTGGTTTTTTAAAGAAGGGTTTCTAGATACACCTAAAATTAAACATCCAAAAACTACACCAATACCTACACCAGCTCCAGCTAATCCTATAGTAGCTAAACCTGCACCAATAACTTTAGAAGATTGTAATAACATAATTAAATTTTATAAAAATTAAACGTACCAGATATTTATTATTTCTTTTTATTCGCTACTTGACCTCGAGAATAAAATATTGCGAACACTACGTACTACGTACTACGTACTACACTAGATAGATTAGTTACGCACTAGGTTAGCTACGTACTACACTAGCTACGCTAATTTAAGATTTTTCAAAAAAAGTATTTATAAATTGAGAAGATTTATAAAAATGAGTATTAGATTGTCTACTCTTTATTTTTAATGCGTTTTTACCTAATTCAAATACAAAACCTGCAGTGATTATACCTATGAAAATTAATACAACTATTAACCCATAAACTCCATTTTCGTATCCACTAAGACCAAACGGATAAATTATTAAAATTTCTAAATCTAATAGTAAATAAACTAATGCAAAAATAAAGAATTTTACACCGAATTGTGTTCTATTTTGACCTAAGAAACTATGAAACCCACATTCAAATATACTATATTTTTCTTGGTAAGGGTTATGAGGAGCTAAAGCAAAATTAATTATTAAAAATAACATAGTTAAAATTGATACAAATATAAAAAGAAAAGTTATACTACTCATTTAATACTATCCATTAAATAAAATTTGAACCAATACGGTTCCCATGCTTAACCATTCTTTGTTCATAAATAAAAATAATAATATTACTAATGTAATAGTAGAAATCACAAATGAGATAGGACTTGATAATGTAATATTGTTATAATCAAAATCTACATTTTGTATTTTTTTATCATTTCTAACCATACTTCCTTTTATTTTTATTTTAGATAATAAAGTATTTATTTTATATTCAGATTCACTGAAGAACATTTCTTTTACAATACTTAGATAATATACACCTCCAATTACACTAGTTAATATAGCTATTAAAGATAAGAATATTAATCCTTTATCTAATGCTGCACTTAATACCATTTGTTTTCCAAAGAATCCTACTAAAGGAGGTATACCTGCAAATGAGAAAATAGTAATAGCTAAACTTAAAGCTAAGAAAGGGTTAATGTAAAAGTAACCTTTTAACTGGTTAATTAATTGTATAGGAGAATTATTTTTATCTAGTAATTCTTCATGTTCTTTGTTTTCACTTGTATAACGATATAATGAATATCCTATAGCTAGTAAAATAAAGAATATATTTAAATTACTTATAGTATATTGTGTTAAATAAAATAAAAAGGCTTGAGTTGATTCTACACTAGATATACCTAAAGCTAATAATATAAATCCTACATGAGAAATAGTACTATAAGCTAATAATCTTTTTATTCTAAATTGAGTTAATCCTACAACTGTCCCAATTATTAATGAAAAGAAAGAACTTATCAAGAATATAGATGTTCAAGAACTAGCACCTCCATAATAAACTAATTGTAATAATAATATAAATATAGATATTTTAGCTACTATGGCTACAAATGTTGTTACTATTGTAGGTATAGCATCATAAACATCTGGAGATCAGAAATGGAAAGGAGCTGCACTTACTTTAAATAGGAATCCTATAGTAAATATTATTAAAGATAAATTAATATAATAAGGTTTATATCATAAATCTGTACAATTTATATCACTTAAACTAGTTATAATATATATAGTATCTAAACTTGTACTTCCTGAATTAGCATATAATAAACCTGTACCTAATAAAATAAAACAAGAACTTAATCCTCCTAATAAGAAATAAATTAAACCACCAGTAGTAGATAATTCAGAATTTCTGTATATCGTACTTAATATATATAATCCATAACTTTGTAATTCTATAGATAAAAAAATAGACACTAAGTCATTAGATGACATTAAAAATACAGCACCTGTAACTATAAATAATATAATTAATGGATATTCTGTAATTTTAAATTGTTCCCCCATTTTATTAATAATTTTTGTGTTATAATAAACAAAATTATTAAATACTATATTTGTAAAAGATGAGTATTCAGGTACTCATACTTTTCTAGGGTAAAAACTAGTTAATGTAAGTATTATAGCACTAGTTAAATAAATAAAAATATGAAATATTTGTGTAATATTGTTAACTAATAACAAACCTCCGTGTATACCTACACCTTTAGTTATTATACTCAGTGAGTATGCGTCATTAATAATACAATATAATAATATTAATATAGCTATTCTATTATATAAAATAGATATATCACGTCGACTATTTACGGCATTAGATAATAAAGTTCAAATAATCGAAAGTACTAACATAGTTTGAAAAAAGAATCGAACTTATATCTTTAACGTATGAGATTAAGGTTTTACCATTAAACTATTCAAACTCATGGGTAAATACCTGGATTTGAACCAGGAACCATCTATGCCACAAATAGACATTCTGCCGATTGAACTACACCTACCTTCTCGAGGAGTGATTCGAACACTCACTATGAACACCAAAAGTTCACGATCTGCCCATTAATCGACTCAAGAGTAAATAAGGATAATAAGATTTGAACTTATATGTCACATTGCACTTCAACCTAAATGAAGCCTGTATACCTTTCCAGCATATCCCTAGTAGAACTTGCAAGATTCGAACCTACATCGTAATGATTAAAAGTCATACGTAATTACCATTATACTAAAGTTCCTTCGTTTGCCCAAGGTAAGATTCGAACTTACGACCTAAATAGCTTCAATATTTCGCTCAACCGCTGAGCCTCTCGAGCTTATGGAGACATCAGGAGCCGACCCTGAAACTACAGATTGCAACACCGTTATTTTTCCCGTTAAACTATATCCCCTTTACCCAAGGAGTGATTCGAACACACACGAGATACTATCTCAGAAAAACTTAAGCTTTCACTGTCTACCTATTCCAGCACTTGGGTTTGTATTTAGCCTCTAAGATGATTCGAACATCTATCGCGATATTAACAGTACCATGCTCTACCCTTGAGCTATAGAAGCAGGTTATGGGGACAAAGGGATTTGAACCCCTATAAGTACTGTTATGAGCAGTATACTTTACCATTAAGCTATACCCCCTTTTTAATAGAAATTACTAAAGCAGCTAAAGGAATTGCACCAATATCATTCGATCATGAGCCGAATGTGTTACTATTACACTAAACTGCATAGACTAGACAGGATTCGAACCTGCGATGGTGACCTTGAAAGGGTCATGTCTTACCGCTTGACTACTAATCCCATTCAGCCCGGTAAAAGAATTGCACTTATATCAATTGATTACAAAACAATTGCATTACTATTATGCTAACCAGGCATAATGTTTTATTTGAATATGTTTAAATAAAGTAATTTAATATGATTAAAAAGCTATATCAATAGCATAAAACAACAACTATTGATAAAACCTTCATATTGTTCATAATCCGGCACTAATTAATCGAATTAGTACTTTCTTCCTTAAAATCTCTAGATTCTTACAAATAAAGCCTATAAAGTTCGTATTAATCTAATACGCATATTTAAGAAATATCTTAAGAAAAGCTTCGTGCCTATATGCTTTCAGCACTTATCTTAGCCAACTTAGCTTTCCTGCCGTGCCCATCCTATATTTATCTTAGTGAAAGATACATTCGTATATATAAACTAATATATATTTTTATTAATATTTTGACAGATGAACAACAGGTAAACCATAGGTTAGTAATCATTATTCGATTAAAAATCAAATACTTCTTGTTCCTTTCGTACAAAAGTTCCTTCTTATTCTATTCTAATTCCCCCTAGAAGATAGAAACCATACTGTCTCACGACGTATTTAACCCAGCTCATGTAACTTTTTAATCGACGAACAGTCGCACCCTACATAGTATCTGCATCCATGAGGATAAGTTAAGCCGACATCGAGGTGCCAAACCGCGCACTCATTTTGTACACTCTTGCGCAAATTAGCCTGTTCTTTATGTTATCATATAATTTTCCATTTTTTTCAAAATGGTTCAGACTATGTCTTCATTTTTAATTTAAACATAAAATAGTTTGTATATATATATATTTATTTTGCGGATATTCAACCTTTTACGGCAAATGATCCAATACGACGTTTTGAAGTATTTAATGAATAACGAACATTTGCATTTGAATTTCCTCTAAAAGTAACTGCACTTAATTGTTTAAATGATGAATCTATATTTTTTAATCCACCTTTTCAATTTAAGAATTGTTTAGCTCTATCCGCTCTATAACGTCTAGTTAATCTACCAGAAGCTTTTAGTCTTATTCCATATAAATTTTTATAACCTATAGAATGGAAAATCTTTTTATGCATAGTTTCAGTATTTATTAGCGAAGCTCCAAATATTGTATTCAATAACACAGAAAAATTATTTTTATTTATATGAGATATAATTTTTAAATCTTTATATTTATTTTTAAAAATATCTAATTTATCAAAACCTTGTACTTTACTTTTATCCTGAACTTTACTATCTACAGGTAACATAGTTTTATTTATTATTCTACTCATTATAGGTGCAATAGAAAGTAAATTTTTTTTAGCTTTTAATGTTATAACTTGTGTAAAAATATCAGGATGATAAGATATAGATTTTAAATTTATAATATTAAAATGAACTTTTTTACCTAAAATTCTTTCTAATAAGTAAGCTAATTTTGATAACATTATAGATTTATTAAATTTAAATTGATTAAGAGAAAATGATAATTCATGTTTTCTTAAATAAGATCAATATTTATTTAAGTTACGTTTAATTAATATACTTCAAATTTTTTTTAATATAAGATTGTTTAACATTAAAAATCAACGTAATTGAATAAACTTATTTTTAGTTAATTCTTTTGGATCCATAAATTTACTAATCCAGAATGGACGTTTACATTGATGGAAACAACTATTAAGCTTATTTTGATAATATTTATAAAAAAAAGCATATCTTTTGAATAATCTTGTTGTAATTAAAGTTTTTAATTTCATGTATTTATTTCTCAAAGATTTTTTTTCTTTATTTACAGTATATAAAGTTATATTTGCTTTATTAGCTGTATACTTTACGTCTGCATCACTTACAAATATTCTTTTTAATAAATTTCTTCTTCTTTTTAAATATAAGAACTTAGTTTTACCTAAGAAAATACGACTTTTAAAGAATAGATTAAAATAACTTTGAATTATTTTATTTAAGTTAATAGTATTTCAACCCATATTTCTTAAATTATTTCTATTAAAAGAATAAATAATGTTTTTTCATTCACTAGAAAATGCAGGTAAATATTTATTATTATTAATTACACCTAATTTAGTATTTGTACGTGGAGTACGAATTATTTTTTTTAAATTGTTATTAAATATTTTCATTTTACAAAACTTTTATAATATTTTTTTATTTTTTTTATTTTATGTTTAAATATAAAAATGTTGGGTAGTATAAAAGGATTATTGTGTCGCTTACGCATGCATAACACTCACCTTATAGTCGTTGAACGTCTTTGTTTTATATTTATGCTAAAACAAATTCCGCTTCAAATTTACTAAAGCTTATTTAAGCTAAGTAATCTTTGAAATTTACCCAATTTATATACCAATTATTTTTATAGACAATGTATAAAAATATTAAAGGACAAACATCCCTAGCGTAGCTTTTCCAATAATCCAAGATCTTTCCTTATTGTATCTTGTGATCCTATGCCCTGCTTACGCAACTGTAAGATTTGTAGATAATCAAACAGTAAGGCAGGATTTAGCCGTTGAGCTTTGTAAGTATAATACATTACTATTATTAGCATATAACTAACAATAGCTATAAAAGATTAGAGAAAACTCATAATCTTTTAAATTACATCTAATTTCTGACTAGTGAAAATCCTACCTTCATAAATTTCTTTTAATTATATATGCATATAAAATATACATAGATAAGTAAGTATTACGATAACAAATAGTTATAATATTTAAAATTGCAAACAAAATTCTAATTTTATTAGACACTCCTGTTTACTCTTTACAGGGTCTGTGCCCCACATAAACTGTCTCCTAGTAATCTTCCCTTCACAAAGGACACCTAAATTAGGTAGAGACTAGGTGAATTTAAGGAAATAAGTAGTCAAAGATGCAAAACATCTCATCGTCTTAAACTTAAACCATCTCATTCGTACAAAAAACAATTAAAGGATTCTCATATTTATATATATCTATTAGCCTTCTAGTCTGAAAGATGTTAATCGTATTCTATTATTAGTGACAGTAAAGCTGCATAGGGTCTTCTCGTCTAACTAGAGGTAAGCTGTATCTGCACAGCTATTCCAATTTCACAGAGTCAATCATAGAGACAGTTGTTGTATCGTTACACCATTCATGCAAGACCGCATTTAACGGCCAAGGCATTTCGCTACCTTAGGACCCTCACGTTAAGGCCGCCTTTAACCGGGGTTTCTGTCAACATCAAATGTTAGATCATTCAATTATCTCTATTAACCAGCCGGCACCGGGCAGATTTCACACTTTATACATAGATTTTTTTATCTTTCAGCAAAGTGCTGTGTTTTAATTAAACAGTCGTACAACATTATTTCATGCTTCTTCCCTTTTACTTGATATTAACCAAGAAGTATGAGCTCTCCTTATCCCGAAGTTACAGTAGTCAATTTGCCGAGTTCCTTTATGATTGTTAGCTCTCTCGCCTTCGTATTCTCTACTTGCTTACTTGTGTCAGGCTCTAGGTACGGTTATGTTAATATATTTATTTTTCCAGCACATTTTCCACTTAAAATGTTGTTATAAATAAATAAGTTTTTCTCATCGTTTTAATCTTTAGATTCAAAACTTAGAGGCCGCACTTAAGTGTGTTTCTAGCCATAAGCTTTAGGCGGAAAATTTTATTTCTTTTAGTTACTCATGTCACCATTATCACTTGAATTAACTAATAATTTTATTTGAAAAATAAAAGTCAATGTTTAATTCAACGTTCTGCTACCCCATACTATTATAATTTTTATAACTTGGTATGGACAAGGTTTCGGTATATTGTTTAGATCCGTTAAATTATCGACGCTACTTATAAATTAACAAGTGCTCTGTTACGAGTTCATTAAATTGTGGCTGCTTCTAAGCCTATCTCCTTGTCGACTTTAATAAATACATTCTTCATTTCACTTAACTAATAATTTAGGAACCTTAACTCTTGTTCTGGGCTGTTTCCCTTTTGACATACAACCTTATCATTCTATGTCTGATCATTCAAGTTTTATCTTTGCCATTCCGAGTCTACATACTCACGGGTAAAATCTTCACGATCCCCCCATATGCGCAATTGTTTGCCTGAGATTAAATTCTGTACCTGCTAAGATATTTACTTAAATTGCCTACTATTATAGGTTTCGCAGAAAACCAGCTATCTCCTGGTCAGTATTGTCTTTCACTACACCTACCATAATTCTTCGGATATTTATGCTACAATAACCCGTTCGGACTTTTATAATCCTGATTATGGTAAAATCACCAGGTTTCGGGTCTAACTTTAGATACTCTTTTCGTTATTTTAACGTCCGGTTTAACTACGCATTTTCTTGCATCTAATGTTAACTTGGTGACCCATTATGCAAAAGGTACGTTCTATTCGAACTGCTTATAAAATTACTATTTCACATTTTTCCCTCTTGGTACTATTCACTATCGCTTGTACATTATATTTAGTCTTTGAGGAAGGTTCCCCATGTATTCAAACAGTCTATTTACCATTTTACTTTCAGACTTTTCTAATTTCACTCTCGCTATTCTTAGAATCTCATTTGATTTCTTTTCCTTAAGCTACTAAGATATTTCAATTCGCTTAGTTTAAATATTGGATTTCTCTTAGAGTCGTATGCTTTCTTTCGCAAACTTAACCTCTCTTTAATGTACAGCTAAATGTCCCTAATAATTTCTTTGTATACTAATATATAGTAGTATAAACCGCTATATAAAAGTATAAGTTTTACATATTCACTAGATGTTCTAAATTCGGATTATTACGGTTCGAACGTAACTGGTCCCCGACCCAAACGAGGTGCCTAACCAACCCGGCCCTAATCCGTTTATTTATATACCAAGAGTACCAGGTCTCGATCCCGGATACAGAAGGTTGAAGCTTCTTATTTTAACCAATTAAATCATACTCTTTACATACAGAAAATATCCGATTCGAACGGATGAGGTTTTTACACCTAATAAAGCTCAAATTTACCGCCTTAAACCACTCGGCCAATTCTCTAATTTGTGCAGCTTGTACACATAAACAAGTTAATTCCTCAGTGAATCGAACACTGATTTTATTCTTATCAAAAATACACTCTACCGTTAAGTTAAGGAATCTTATCGTAAAATATGAGAAATAGAGGATTCGAACCTCTGACCTTTTGTGTGTAAAACAACTGTTCTTCCACTGAACTAATCTCTCTATTATAAAGTTATACTAATACAACCAACCATTGCTAATAATAATATTAAACCGGCTAATAATAATCACATATTAAATACACTATATAAAACCATACCTACAGTAGTAATATGGCTACCTTCAACTAAGAATCCGTCTCAATTGTTACTACTTACAAACATTATATTAGCAATATCCGTATTATAGCTTAAAGAATGTATTAAGTTACCTATAGAAGTATTATATAATAAATTAGCTATTTGAGGATTTTCAATTACTCCTCCGTACTCTGGAGAAATTTGAAATCAAGTACAATTAACTAATAAAATTACTAATAAAGCTAAAGGAATACTATTTACATTATTACTTAATAATTCACTTTTTCTTACATTAATTAACATTAATATAAATAAGAATAATATAGATACCGCACCAATATAAACGATTAAATAAGAAAATCCTATAAAGTTAAGTCCTATTAAAATTAAATAAACCGAAATAGTTCCAAATAATCCTATTAAACAAATTAAAGATCCTATAGGATTTTTCACAACAATAACTGAAACTCCAAAGAATAAAGCAATAACACCAAGCAAATCTAAAAAATTAGCTTGATAACCATTAGCTAAGAAATCAGTTAACACATATAACTTTTCAACTGAAAAAGATCCCATAACTATTATATTATTTTTTTTTACCTTGAAATAAGGAAGACAATTTAAAGTATTAATATATGAGTAGTTGGAATCGAACCAACATTGCCCGCTTGGAAGGCGGTCTGCTTACCATTAGCCGATACTCACTTATTAAGGTTTAAGATCCTCAATAATACATAGATACGTATAAGAATAATCAAACTACGTCTACGAAATGTCAGTATAAAATACCTGCTTCATATCCTAGGTGGTGGTGGTCTGTTAAATGGTATGCAAATATTCTTCATAAAGCTACTGATAAGAATATTGTACCTATAATAACGTGTAGACCGTGGAATCCTGTACCAAAGAAGAAACAAGTACCAAATGCACCGTCACTTATAGTAAATGATGATACACTATATTCAACTCCTTGGAAGAAAGTGAATACTAAAGCTAATAATACTGTAAATATAGATCCATATAAAGATCCTTTTCTATCACCTTTAATTAAAGAGTGGTGTGCGTAAGTAATTGTTGCACCACTAGATAATAAAATTACTGTGTTTAACAATGGTAACTCGAAAGGGTTTACTGGTTCTATTCCCATAGGTGGTCATTGTCCCCCTAATTCTATTGTAGGTGTTAAAGCACTATGGAAAAAGGCTCAGAATATAGCTAAGAAGAATAAACCTTCAGATACTATAAATAAAATAACACCTAAGTTTAATCCTTTTTGTACTGCTAAAGTATGGTTACCTAAATAAGTTCCTTCTGCTATAATATCTCTAAATCATAAAGACATAGATGCTATTACTAAAAATACAGCTAAATATACCATTATGTAACTGTTATTAAATAAATGCATAGATAATGCAGCATTTACAGTTAAAGTAAATAAAGATATACTAGTATATAAAGGTCAAGGAGAAGGAGAAACCAAATGGAAAGGATGGTCTTGAAAATTACTTCTAGTTAAATTTGTCATAAAAAAATCAATATAAATAAGACAGATTTATAGCCTAAGCTATCTATAGCAAAATTTTGCTATACTCAATTTAACTCTTACAAAGAGAATAAACGGGTAAAAGGTGAATCGAACACCTAAGTGTATTTACACAATGAATAGCAATCATCTTACCTTACCAGTGGAAACTTACCCTTACGAATTAGATCAGACTCGAACCGACATCTATTTCCGTGACAAGGAAATCCTTTACCATTAAGTTACTAACTCTATAGGAGACAAGAGATTCGAACTCTTAAAAGCTTTAGCTATTGAGTTTACAGCTCAACCCTTCTTACCAATAAAGGAAGTCTCCTAAAGGAAAATTTACTTTTTCCTATTATTTCTATTGTTAATAGTCATGCTTCCCGTGCAACTTCCGCTACACGAACCGTATTTCGACTTTACACTAATCAGCGATATACATGCGAAGATTTACGGTGTAAGAAGATACCTATTTGTACAAGATCTTAAACCAATAAAAGCAAACTTATTGTATATACACCTTTCAGCATGTGACGAGTGGTTAGTACCAATCCGAGCAATATTCACCGTGACGCTGGTGATTCACGATTACTAGCAATTACTTTTTCATATAGTCGAGTTTCAGACTACAATCCATTAAAATTATATCCTATTTTTTGAGATTAGCTTAAATTCACATTTTTGCATCTCTTTGTTTAGGAAGATGTGGCACGTCTGTAGCCCGCGGTATCAAGACCATGATGACTTGTATTAGTCCCCTTTCTCATAACTCCATGTATAACGAAGTAAACACTTTATCGTAAATCTACAAAATAAAGTCAAGGATTACGTTAATTAAGTGTAATAAATACACAGTTTCACAACATTAACTGAAAACAGCCGTGCAATACCTGTAGTGTTAGCCTAAGCTAAACTATACAAACCGCGGTAAGGTTTTTCGTGGATTATCGAATTAAACAACATACTTCACTGCTGGTGTCAGAAACGGTCTAGTGATTTCAGTTCCTGCGTTGCCACATTACTCTTGAGGTGGAATGCTTACACTTTTATTTATGTGCCAGATTTTCATCCAACTCATGACATTCATCATTGACTGCAAAGACTACTAAGGGTATCTAATCCTGTTCGTGACCAATGCCTTCGTCCTTCAACGTCAGTTACTATTTAAAGGGTTGCTTTCGCCGTAACCAGTCCCTTTGGTATCAATGAATTTTATCTCTCCTCCTCAAGTACTACCCTCTTCTATTATAACTCTAGCCTAATATTTGCATTTTTACAAGATGTTATGGCCGCCTAAGTACCCTTTAAACCTAATTCATATGAATAACACTAGTCTCTTACGTATTACCGCGACTGCTGGCACGTAATTGGTCAAGACATTATATATACATCATCATTATTGATATATAAACAAAGCTTCATTCAAAAATTAATCTAA